AGATTTGGATATGCGTAAAGATCTAATCTTGTTTTCAGCCGAAACAAAATAAGAGAAGTCTTTTTTTGTTTTAATTATTTTCCTAAGTTCTAAGTTGAAGTGAATTGAAGAAGTTCTATTTGTTCAATTATACCTGGAAAAAAACAAGGAATAAGAATCTTTCAGGAGAAAAAATCATGATTCTTTCGATACAAGACGACACAAGAAAATCCTTTTCTTGTGTCGTCTTGTATCGAATCGAATAGACAATTAGGAAGACTCAGAAGACTTTCTAGAAATCTTTTTGACTTTCATTTTTCCCGTCCTTGCCTTGTATTCTATTCTTTTGTATTTGTATACTGATTTTATATCATTAGAAATGGTATACAAGTAATGAGTTTCAGGCATCCCGCGAAATAAAAAAAATAAAATAAACAAAGAAAAGACTTATAGAATCTTTTGAATCATATTCCTATATCATTCTATCGATCAACAAGAAGTTGGCACTTTTACCAACTTTATTTTAAGGAATCTCTAGATCTAGAAATTCATTTCGTACAACTGAACCTTTTCAAACTGTTTCTTTTTCAGAACCAAAAAGATTTGTGCCAAAATCACAGATGCCAAGAAGAACAGAAGACCTTGGACTCGTAATGGATCTTGAAGCACTATTTCTGCGTCTCCCTGACCAAAACCTCCTATATTTGGATTACTTGTTAATGGTTGATCAAGCTTGATGGATTCACCTTCTGAAACAAGAAGTTCTGGTCCTGGAGGTATAATATCAACCACTTGACGTCCTTCTGATGCATCAACTATGGTTATTTCATATCCCCCTTTTTCTTTACGTACTATTCTGCTTACTATACCAGCAGATGTAGCATTATAAACTGTATTGTTACTCTTGCTACCATCAGGATAAATCTGACCCCTTCCTCTGTTCCCACCTACATATATGGGATATTTTAAGAAGTAAACGTCTTTTTTCGTAGCAGGGTCGGGGGAAAGAATAGGAAAGACGATTTCACTATATTTCTGACCGGGAACAGGACCTATCACAAGAATATTTCTTTTATTAGGACGATAACACTGAAAAGAAAGATTGCCCATCTTTTCTTTCATTTCGGGAGAAATACGATCGGGGGGAGCTAATTCGAATCCCTCGGGTAAAATAAGAACAGCTCCTACATTCAAAGCTCCTTTTTTACCATTAGCAAGAACTTGTTTCAGTTGCATATCATAAGGAATTCGAACAACTGCTTCAAATACAGTATCAGGAAGTACAGCTTGCGGAACTTCAATATCCACGGGCTTATTAGCTAAATGGCAATTGGCACATACAATTCGACCAGTTGCTTCTCGTGGATTTTCATATCCCTGCTGCGCAAAAATGGGATATGCATTTGAAATAGATGCTCGAGTTATTACATATATCATGATCAATACAAAAATAGATCGAGTCATCTGTCCTTTTACCCAAGAAAAAGTCTTTCTATTTTGCATGGTCCAATCATTGATCCCCGGAATTTCTACAATAAATTCGATAGGTAACCAGTAGAATTCCCTATCCACAAATTTGCCATTGTATTGATTGTACTGAAATAATTGTACTGGTGGAATATAGTATGAATACCTTGAGTTGAAAAGGTAGAAGTATAAAGAATAAGTAAGATGAAAAAGGATTTATTTATACACGAAGAAAGATTCTTATTTGATATCAATTATCAATCAAATAATGAATTATTCATTCTTATTCATTCATTGAATGATAAATTACTACAAGCGAAGGAGATACACGATTTAAAAAATGGAAGATCCAATATTTCACAATTGTATCTAGAATCACTGGAAAAGTGGAAACAAGACCAGAGATAATCTGATCATTCTGAGCCAATCCAAAATCGTTGTAGATTGAACCAATCATTAGTTCCCAACCATGGGTTGAGTGAAACCCGATCCATAAATCAGTAACTAAAAGAATTGAAAAAGCTTTGATTGTATCACTTAAGTTATAGAGAAATTCCTGAATCCAAGAATTTAGAATGAAAAGTTCTTCATTACCCAGAAAAAAATAACCACTTAGTATAGCGAAACAGATTAGGTTTGTAGAGAGATGCAAAATTATATGGAAATGAGATTCATTTTGTCTTTGGACCAATTGTATTGTTTCCTTGTGCATCCCTATATGAAACCTTTGCATATGTGTCTCCGAGTACTCCTTTATCATTTCGTCCAACAGGAATAGTTCTTCTAATTCCATAAATCTTTCTAGAACATTTTTCTCTTGAATATCATTCAAAAGGATTTCGGATTGCCTGGTATTCCACCAATTCAGAACCCAAGTTTCTAGACATTTCTTAAATGAGAGAGAAACCCACCAGGGCAAAAAGAGTATAGATACAAGATATGGGAGGGAAGCCAATACTTTCTTTTTTTTCATTCTGTATCCGTTATGTCAATTGTTAATGAACCTTTTTCATTCGTCAATTCTATCTGAGATTTCTATGAAGCACGAATTATATAACAAGAAGAAGGTATCGAACCTATGGATCTTTTCCTATTTTTGTTTTTGTGTAAGAATTGAGTCTTTAGGATCTAGAATAGAACATACAAGAAAGGTCCTTTTTGAATGAAAAAAAAAAGAAGTAAATATTCTTTCCATATTCCAGAAATCACAATTAGGCAAATTGTAACCGATTTCCCCTTCATTTATTCCTTTCGATGAATACTCCGAAAACCCATTTTGAACTAACGAATATAATTTGGATTTAAAGACGAACTCTACCAGATCATTTAATTCTTTTCTTTCTATTTCGAATTCAAAATATTTCACTGTCTAACCGCAGCGCGGAGATAGGATATCAATTCAAAGGACGAATTATGTTTTACGAAAACAAAAGACATATTAGGATATTTTATGAATCTACACTACACTTATTAGACCTTTTGATAGTATAAAGAGTGAAGCTGAACGACATGTGTATGCATATACAAAATAGTTTTTGTGTACAAATCTCCTTAATCTTTTTTTTTCTTTTTCAATATATTTTATTTGATTAATTCTATTAGATTCTTAGATTTTATTAATATTGTTCCATATGCGTTCTCCTGATATATGTATTAAGTTCCTTCTCTCATGCTGATATTTATTCTTTAGTTTCTTTAGTTCATTTCAAAATACTTCAATGGGTACGCGCAAGAAAGAGGCCAATTTGGCAGCTTTTTGTTCAATTTCTCGTGGAGTCAAATTCTCATCAGTACGGGTCAACGGAATGGCTCCTTGGCCCCTGATTTCCATATAAAGGACACGACGAGGAAAAAGACCCTCTCTCACCTCCATTCTGATTGATTGGATATCTTTCAGAAAGATACGAAGAAAGATGCGACGATTTATTCCAGGAAATCCCCAACGAAAAAGGGACATTATCCCTTCTTTTCTATCAAATCGGTCATAACCACTACCTACATTCCATGAAATTGTGCACCACAAATAAGAACTAATGAATAGACCTGCGATTCCATAGAAAGACATCACGATCCCTTGGGGGAAAAAAAGGATTTGCTGAGACGGAAATACGGATATCAGATTTTTACCAAGATAACTGGAAGTTCCAACCACTAAGAATCCTAGTGAACCTAAAAAAAGGATACAGGCCCAGCAAAAATTACTTGTTTTTCGAGACCCCGTTATAAGTTCTATCCATATATGTTCTGATCGCCAGTTCATACTATACTAGATCCAGTTGCATTCGATTGGAATTTATAGAATAACCCAAATGGATTTGACTCGACTTTGATTGCTTGATCCCTAAGTAACTTTCATTAACTAGCAGCATTCCGGCAGGAACCCTTAGAAATAATTGGTTAGATACATTGAGTTTCTATTTCAAAGATTTTTCAAAAAAGATTTGCGGATCATTTTGAATTTAATCATTTAATTGATTAAGCTATAACTGCATATACATGCATTAATGCGTATATTATCTATCGATATACATAACAACGGTATACCTAACAAAACAACTCTTACATTTGTTTTCGGAAAGTCCACATAGCATATATCCTACCCTATTACATTAAAAAAAAAGTATCTGTATGATGATCTAGTGTTGAAATAAATTGATGAGATTTGGTCCCATCATATTTAGACAATCTTATTTCTTTGAACATAAAGAGATAAAGAAGCCATTGCGATTGCCGGAAAGACTAGGCCCACTAAAGGAACAAAAATAGAGGGAAAGTTCAAATCTATCATAGAATGGGTACCTCGATTTCATAGTTCTATTAGAATTATAAATTCTAATTCTAAATTAGAAATTATAATTCTAAAGATATCTTATGATAAGTCTATCTATTAGAAATAAGATTCAGATAATATTCATATGAAATATTTCATAATCAATAACAAATGTAGAACTCAACGAAGCGTACTTATTCCTCTTTGTACACGAATATGTATGAGAATCCTGCTTTCATAAATTGAATTCTTCTTCTCCCATCCTTATCTTCATCGTCTTTCTATCTTTCCTTTCAAAACACCTTTTTTTTGAAAAGAAAGATAGAAACGAGTTTCTTAGGAGTTTCCGACTTTAACCAATCTTATCCAACACACATGGATTCCTAGTGAAAAACGGGAGTTCTCACTAAATAGAAAGAACTTCTATATTCTGATTCTTTTTTATTTGAATATTTATTTATTTTGAATCTTCATTCAAGGGAAGGAACCCGTGTAGCTGAAATAAATCATTCAGAACACCTTTTAAAAGATTACGTGGTACGATTAGGTCGAATAAGCCCTTATGGAATAAATACTCAGCCGTTTGTGAACCGTCAGGTACTGTCTTTTTCAATGTTTGTTCAATTACTCTTTTACCCGCAAACGCAATGTAGGCATTAGGTTCAGCAATAATGATATCTCCCAACATACCAAAACTTGCTGTAACTCCGCCAGTTGTAGGAGATGTAAGGATTGATACATAGAATAACTTTGTATTTGATTGATAATCATATAAAGCAGAAGA